TTCACGCTGGTACAGTAGTAGGTAAACTGGAAGGGGAACGCGAAATGACTTTAGGTTTTGTTGATTTATTACGTGATGATTTTATTGAAAAAGATCGAAGTCGTGGTATTTTCTTCACTCAAGATTGGGTTTCTATGCCAGGTGTTATACCCGTGGCTTCGGGGGGTATTCATGTTTGGCATATGCCTGCACTGACCGAAATCTTTGGGGATGATTCCGTACTACAGTTTGGAGGAGGAACTTTAGGACACCCTTGGGGAAATGCACCTGGTGCAGTAGCTAATAGGGTGGCTTTAGAAGCGTGTGTACAAGCTCGTAATGAGGGACGTGATCTTGCTCGTGAAGGTAATGAAATTATCCGTGAAGCTAGCAAATGGAGCCCTGAACTAGCCGCTGCTTGTGAAGTATGGAAAGAGATCAAATTCGAATTCGAACCAGTGGATAAGCTAGATAAATAGAAATAAGTGTGCATAATTCAGTAATTCCTGTTTGTTCTCCTAATTGATTGCAATTAAAGTCGGCCCAGTCTTTTCCTAAAAAAAGACTGGGCCGATTACCGAATAAAAAAAAAAAGAACGAGCATCCTATATATACTATGTATTTGCATATATGTTTCTGTTTCTTTTACTTTATATGATATCTAAATAAAATATATAATATAAGATAAGATCTAAATAAAAGATCGAAGACTAAACAACTCAATACTTCTATTGTTTGTTGTTGGATCTATAACGAATTTAATCCAATTTTAGGGATCCTCGGGAGTGGTGGACTTTTTTATATCTCCTCATTTCGGTCCATAGATCAAGCCAAGGGAAAGACTCCTTCTACCCATCATCCTATATATTGTCTTTTTCGTTGCATGTTGAAATAGAAACTTAATTATTTTTTATTATATTATATGATAAATGAGACTGAGAAATGAGAACAAATTGTTTATTTATAGAAATAGAAACTTTTCACAATTCTTTGGTTTGGATTTCATGGTATTTTATACATCATATGGGAAAAAGCTGTGTCTTTCTATTAAAGACAAAAGTTGAGAAAAAGATTCTATCAATATATTGAAGTAATACTTCGAATTTCCACAAAAGATAATTTTTTCTTTCAATATTTACTCCTCATTAGTTAACAATTCTAATGCTTAGATTCGTATGCTTAATTCTGATAGTTAAGGTCAAATGATTATTCATCAAATTTTTTGTATTTTCATTAAATAGGAGGTATTTCTATGTTCAAATGGCGGTGCAATTTTGTATTTTCCAACGAGAAGGTAGAACATAGGTGTGGGCCGAGTAAATCAATAGATAGTGTTGATAGTATTGGACATACAGATAGAAGTGAACAACCTATTCTAAACGATATGGAGAAAAAAGTTCCTAGTTGGAATCGTATTAGTAATTATAGTTTCAATAATGTTGATTATTTATTTGATATCAGGAATATTTGGAGTTTGATCTCTGATGACACTTTTTTTGTTAGGGATAGTAATGGTGATCGTTACTCTATATTTTTTGATATTGAAAATCATATTTTTGAGGTTGACAATGATAGTTCCTTTATGAGTGAACTAGAAATTATTGTTTCTAGTTATTTGAATAGGGGGTCTAAGTCTAAGAAAAAGAATCATACATGTAATGATACTGAATCCAGTTGGAAAAAGAACATTATTAGTAGCATTGATAGTTATCTTCGTTTTGAAGTCAGTATTAATAGTTCTATTTCGAGTAGTACCAACAATTACAGTGAAAGTTACATTTATAATTTCATTTGTACTGAAAATAAAAATAGTAGTGAGAGTGATCGTTCTAGTATAAGAACTAGTCAAAATATCGATGATTTGGATATTAGAGTAGAATCCAATCATAATGATAATCCTTTCCATAAATTCAGACATTTATGGGTTCAATGTGAAAATTGTTATGAATCACATTATAAACAATTTTTTGGTGAAAAAATGTATATTTGTGAATTTTGTGGATATCATTTGAAAATGAGTAGTTCAGATAGAATTGAACTTTCGATTGATCCCGGAACTTGGGATCCCATGGATGAAGATATGGTATCTGTAGACCCCATTGAATTTGATTCACCCGTTGAATTTGATGAAGAACCGGATTCTGATAGAGATCATATCGATTTTTCAGAAGAAGAACTGGATTCTGATTCTTATATAGATCGTATTGATTCTTATCAAATAAAGACAGGTTTAACTGAAGCTGTTCAAACAGGCATAGGTCAACTAAATGGTATTCCCGTAGCTATTGGCGTTATGGATTTTCAGTTTATGGGGGGTAGTATGGGATCCGTAGTAGGCGAGAAAATTACTCGTTTGATCGAATATGCTACTAATCGATCTCTACCTGTCATTATTGTGTGTGCTTCTGGAGGAGCACGCATGCAAGAAGGAAGTTTGAGCTTGATGCAAATGGCTAAAATTTCTTCTGCTTTATATAATTATCAATTAGATAAAAAGTTATTCTATGTAGCAATTCTTACAGATCCTACAACCGGTGGAGTAACAGCTAGTTTTGCTATGTTAGGAGATATCATTATTGCTGAACCTAATGCAACCATTGCATTTGCGGGTAAAAGAGTAATTGAACAAACATTGAATACGACAGTACCCGAGGGTTCACAAACATCTGAGTATTTATTCGAAAAAGGTTTATTCGACCTAATAGTACCACGTAATCTTTTAAAAGGTGTTCTGAGTGAGTTATTTCAACTCCACGGTTTCTTTCCTTTGAATCACAGTTCCAAAAATTAAAGTATAGCACTAGATTCGCTTATTTTATATTTTATTTGTAGCGAACAAAAATAAATATTTAATTCATCGTAATCGTAATTAAAAGAAACAATATATATATTGTTTTCCTTGTTGACATAAGTTCTCCTTGTAGATAGACAGAGGTTTCGGATAATTATATTTTTTCTTTTGTTTTTTATTTATAATTATTTATTTAATATATTAAAATAATATTAATTATTATTTTAACTTATATTATGATATTCACTATAATATTCACTATTATATTACTTATTATTTAAATATATATATTCTAAATATTATAGTTTCTATCTAATCATATAGCTAATAGAATTATAGTTGATATTATTTATCACTTATAAATAATATTATTTACAATATAATAATAACTTGATATTACTTATGATAGATATATCCTAAATAAGCATAAGAGGATATCTTTTTAATAGATAGAAATATTAATAGATAGAAATAGTAAATCGAGGCATCTATTCTATGACAGATTTCAACTTACCCTCCATTTTTGTACCTTTAGTGGGCCTAGTATTTCCGGCAATTGCAATGGTTTCTTTATTTCTTCATGTCCAAAAAAATAAGATTGTCTAGACCCAATGGTAATGAATCTTATCAAGTGATTTCAACACTGTATGATAATACGGATATTTATTTCGTGTAATATGGTATGATATGTGCCTTTTGTGCCAAACACACAAGTGAAAGAACTTTTATGCGGATATATAATATCTGTATAAATGCATGTATATGTGGATATAGCTGGTTCAAAATGAATTAGCGAATATAAAAAATGGAAAGTCAATGTATCTAACTAATTACTCCCGATGTTTCACATAACAATAGTGCTAGTTGGTGAAAGTTACTTCGGGGTCAAGAAAGGTAAAGTCAAATTTATTTGGGTTATTCGCTCAATTCCAATCGAATGCAACTGAATGTAGTATAGTATGAATTGGCGATCAGAACATATATGGATAGAACTTATAACGGAATCTCGAAAAACGAGTAATTTTTGCTGGGCCTGTATCCTTTTTTTAGGTTCACTAGGATTCTTAGTGGTTGGAACTTCCAGTTATCTTGGTAGAAATTTGATCTCTGTATTTCCATCTCAGCAAATCGTTTTTTTTCCTCAAGGGGTTGTGATGTCTTTCTATGGGATCGCGGGTCTGTTCATTAGCTCCTATTTGTGGTGCACTATTTCGTGGAATGTAGGTAGCGGTTATGACCGATTCGATAGAAAAGAGGGAAGAGTGTGTATTTTTCGTTGGGGATTTCCTGGAATAAATCGTCGCATCTTCCTTCGGTTCCTTATGAGAGATATCCAATCAATCAGAATAGAGGTTAAAGAGGGTCTTTATACTCGTCGTGTCCTTTATATGGAAATCAGGGGCCAAGGAGCCATTCCCTTGACTCGTACTGATGATAATTTGACTCCACGAGAAATTGAACAAAAAGCTGCTGAATTAGCCTATTTTTTGCGCATACCAATGGAAGTACTTTAAAACGAATTCGAACTAAAGTAAAGAATAAATATCCTCTCAAGGTGGGGAAAAGAACTTGCTAATTTCCCTTTTTAATAAAAGGCAAGTTTCCTGATTCTTTTATACTAGAAGTCTAATCTAACTAACTAATCTAATAATTAATTTATATCTATAAATTAATCAAACCTACCCGAAACATGTATTTCGTAATACATAATTCATCTTTTTAGGCCCATGATTTTTAATTGATACCCTTTTTCTGATTATACAGTAAAAGGTTTCGTTTCGAAAGAATTAATGTAAGTTTTTTGGTCTCGAAACTTGATTCGTTACTTAAAGTGGGTTTTGGAGTATTCATCGAAAGGAACAAATGAAAATGAAATTGGTTTGAATTTGCCCAATTGAGATATCTTAAATATATTACAAATAAAAAGGGAAAGGGATAGATCCAGAGGTCACTACTTTGTTATACAACTCGTGCTTCAGAGAAATATCAGATAGAGTCGACGAATGAAGCAGGTTCATTAAAAAAAATTCAATTCACAGATCAAAATGAAAAAAAAGAAAGCATTGGCCTCCCTTCCCTATCTTGCATCTATGGTATTTTTGCCCTGGTGGGTCTCTTTCTCTTTTAATAAATGTCTGGAACCTTGGGTTACTTATTGGTGGAATAGCAGACAATCCGAATCTTTTTTAAATCATATTCAAGAGAAAAACGTTCTAAAAAGATTCATAGAATTAGAAGAACTATTCCTATTGGATGAAATGATAAAAGAGTACCCGGAAACACATATACAAAAACTTCATATAGGAATACACAAGGAAACAATACAATTGGTCAAAGCATGCAATGAATATGATCTCCATATCATTTTACATTTCTCGACAAATATAATCTGTTTCACTATTCTAAGTGGTTATTTTATTCTGAGTAATGAAGAACTCATTATTCTGAATTCTTGGGTTCAGGAATTCCTCTATAACTTAAGTGACACAATAAAAGCTTTTTCGATTCTTTTAGTTACTGATTTATGGGTCGGATTTCACTCGACCCGTGGTTGGGAACTAATGATAGGTTTGGTTTACAACGATTTTGGATTGGATCATAATAATCAGATTATAACTGGTCTTGTTTCCATTTTTCCAGTTATTCTAGATGCAATTGTTAAATATTGGATTTTTCATTATTTAAATCGTGTATCTCCTTCACTTGTAGTAATTTTTCATTCAATGAATGAATAAAGAACTCATTTGATCTCATCATATCAATAAAATTAGAATCCTTCTTCCTTTATAAATAAATAGAAATTAAGCATTTAATTACAAATTTTACTTAATTCCTTATACTTTCATCTGCTCAAGGTATTCATCGTATATTCCAGTACAATTATTCTAGTACAATGCCAGACTCGTGTATAGGTAACTATACTAGTTACCTATCTAATTTATTGTAGAAACTCCGAAATTAATGATTGGACATGCAAAATAAAAATGCTTTTTCTTGGGTAAAGGAAGGGATGACTCGATCCATTTCTGTATCGATCATGATATATGTAATAACTCGGTCATCCATTTCAAATGCATATCCCGTTTTTGCGCAGCAGGGTTATGAAAACCCGCGAGAAGCAACGGGACGAATTGTATGTGCCAATTGTCATTTAGCTAATAAACCCGTGGATATTGAAGTTCCGCAAGCTGTGCTCCCTGATACTGTATTTGAAGCAGTTGTCCGAATTCCTTATGATAAGCAACTGAAACAAGTTCTTGCTAATGGTAAAAAGGGAGGTTTGAATGTAGGGGCTGTTCTCATTTTACCCGACGGATTCGAATTAGCCCCCCCTGATCGTATTTCTCCCGAATTGAAAGAAAAGATTGGAAATTTGTCTTTTCAGAGTTATCGTCCTAATAAAAGAAATATTATTGTGATAGGTCCTGTTCCTGGTCAGAAATATAGTGAAATCATCTTTCCCATTCTTTCCCCCGACCCTGCTACGAAGAAAGATGTTCACTTCTTAAAATATCCCATATATGTAGGTGGGAACAGAGGAAGGGGTCAGATTTATCCTGATGGTAGCAAAAGTAACAATACAGTCTATAATGCTACATCAGCAGGTGTAGTAAGTAGAATAGTACGTAAAGAAAAGGGTGGATATGAAATAACCGTTGTTGATCCATCGGATGGACATCAAGTAGTTGATATTGTACCTCCAGGACCAGAACTTCTTGTTTCAGAAGGTGAATCCATCAAGCTTGATCAACCATTAACAAGCAATCCCAATGTGGGAGGCTTTGGTCAGGGAGATGCAGAAGTAGTGCTTCAAGACCCATTACGGGTCCAAGGTCTTTTATTCTTTTTTGCATTTGTTATTTTGGCACAAGTTTTTTTGGTTCTTAAAAAGAAACAGTTTGAAAAGGTTCAATTATACGAAATGAATTTCTAGGTGCGGGGATTTCTTAACATCAAGTTGGTAAAAGGTGCCAAATTTTTTGTTGATCCATATATATGGATCAACAAAAAATCTCCAAACCCTTTTTGTTGCTTTGTTTATACTTTTTTTCGTTTTGCGGTATGCCTGGAATTCATTACTTGTATCCTATTCTTTGTAATAGATATACAAACGAAGAGAATACAAGGGAAGGATGGCAAACCGGAACTCTTTTGTTTAGATTGATAGGAAGTTGTGGACAAACAAAAAGAGAGAAAAGATTATAGGGGAATAATTGATTGAGCAAATAGAACTTCTTCTATTAACTTAAACTTATAACTTAGAGAAATTATTCAAACAAATTTAAATTTCAAATTATATTATAGAGTAAGTTCCATTAGTAGTTTACTATAGAATTAGTAGTTTACTATAGAAATAGAAAGAAAGAATTTGGAGGATATCTCATGCGTATAAATCCATAGAATATTGTAGTATCCAGAGATTACTCTTTTCTTCTTGCTTCGTATCGTAAGAATCAATTAGAGGAAGGACAGAGACTATGAATCAATCAATGGCTTCAATTCTTCAAAAACATTATTAAGAAACAAAAGAATAGAGTAATATTTAAAACATCAGAGCAAAAGATTCATTTTGTCATTTTTTTTCTACAAAACAAATATAATATTTTTATTATGTTGACTGTATAACTTTCCAATTTTAATTTGTATGTTTCCAAATTTGTATGTTATGGAATAGATCAAAGTCTTCTTATATTCTTATATCTTATAAGAGTAAGAACTCAGCGGGACCT